ATATGAGCTCCTCTTATAGATAAACTAAAAAAATCGTTGTATTGCTTCACCTCTTTGCTACTTCTAAATAGAAAATCGATTCAAAAATCGATTCAATTTCGAAATGAATTGTCTTTTTTTAATTGAGATTCCCAATAAACAATAAGAATAAGACTTATTGGAATAGAATTAGGTACTAGGTTTCATGTGAATTGCGAAATACCTCTTTTGTTGCAACACCTCTCCTTTGGACTAAAAGGGGGAAGGAAGAAAGGAAGTGAGTAACACTAATTCCTCATCCTCAAATCAGTCCTTCCCGCAGGTTAGTTTCTCAACGAATAAGTAATTGTGTGGGAACGATATTTTGATATAATGTGAAAAAGCAACCTGCAAGTCCAATACGCGAAAAGAAATATGTATTTCCCCTATTTCTTTTTCTTTTCTCGGATTAAACAAAAGGATTCGCAAATAAAAGCGCCAATGCTACAACCAATCCATAAATTGTTAAAGCTTCCATAAAGGCCAAACTAAGCAATAAAGTACCTCGTATTTTTCCCTCTGCCTCGGGCTGTCTCGCAATACCCTCTACAGCTTGGCCCGCAGCAGTACCTTGACCAATTCCAGGCCCAATAGAAGCAAGTCCTACAGCCAATCCAGCAGCAATAACGGAAGCGGCAGAAATCAGTGGATTCATGATAAGTTCCTCACACAAAAAAAAAAAAAGAAATGGTTAATGATACAATCAACCAATGAATTATGACTTAATTATTCTATTGCTAATATTCATCTAGTCAAAATAACTAAAAACTCCAAATTGAAATAGAAATAAGAATATTATTGAATCATTAGATCATTAGAAAGACTTCATCTTTTTTATTTCCTATTTGTAGAGTCTTTCCGAATCAATCCAACTTGAGTTTTTTCATTTCCTTTTCTAATCATTCTTCGATCTTTTTCTTTATTTTCTCTGTTTATTCATTCAATTTACAGTCATAAACGAAACGGAAGGGCTTCGACTGGCATATCATACCTATCTTAATTTAGACAAGTAGGGCTAATGAAATATAAATATTAGTTCATATATAACTTGTCAATATCCAATATCAAATATACATATCTTTCTTCCATAACGTAAACTGCCCATTCTATCTTAAATTCAATCGGATTTTCGAATCATTCTTCGAAACATCTAATCTACAAGAGTTAACTTATAGCCATTGGATTACACATCATACCTGGCGCGACCCCTCTCTACTAACCAACTCCCCTTTAGTTGAAACTTCTCGAAGATCGTTTTTCTATTATCGTAGACTCTATTTGTATATTTAGAAAATAGAAAGAGATTATCCTGATAGAATAGAGTATCTTGAGCCACACATATATTGCCTTGATCTAAGCTAAAAAAAGGACTCTTTCTAAGACTAATCAATGATGGCCCTCCATGGATTCGCCTATATAAGCTGCGGCTAAAGTTGCAAAAATAAGAGCCTGAATACCGCTTGTAAATAATCCGAGGAACATGACAGGTATAGGAACCACTAAAGGTACTAAAGAAACAAGAACAAGAACGACTAGTTCATCCGCTAATATATTTCCGAAAAGTCGAAAACTAAGTGATAGAGGTTTTGTGAAATCTTCTAAGATGTTAATGGGTAAAAGAATTGGAGTTGGTTGAATGTATTTACCAAAATAACCTAATCCTTTTTTTGTAAGACCCGCATAGAAATAGGCTACCGACGTTAGTAAAGCTAAAGCAACAGTAGTATTTATATCATTCGTGGGTGCGGCTAACTCCCCGTGAGGTAACTGTATGATTTTCCAAGGTAAAAGAGCCCCTGACCAATTAGAAACAAAAATAAATAGAAACATAGTCCCAATAAAGGGAACCCAGGGGCGATATTCTTCTCCAATTTGAGTTTTGCTCACGTCTCGAATGAATTCAAGGACATATTCAAAGAAATTCTGACCGCCAGTCGGAATGGTTTGTGGATTCCGAACAGCTATAGCAGCTGAACCTAATAAGATAGCAATTACAACCCAAGAAGTAATAAGTACCTGGCCATGGATTTGGAACCCCCCTATTTGCCAATAGAAATGTTGGCCTACTTCCACACCGGATATATCGTATAACCCCTTTAGCGTGTTGATTGAGTATGATAGAACATTCATATTGTCCTCTGACTGAAATATCACTTTCAAATAAATTATTTTGATTCAACCATCTATTATCTATTTCTCGACTTGTCTACTTGAATTTTATATTTAGGATACCGATTAATCACATAAAATCCCCAGTCGTTTTTATATATTTTTTGAGATTCAGGAATAGTAACCGATTCTATTATCGAGTTTACGAAGTCAATTTTTGATTTTATCTTGAATCAAGGATTTCTTATATAAGCGGCCCTCACAAATTGCAAATACTAATTTGGTAAGAATTAATCGGATTGAAGCTATAGAATCATCGTTCGCCGGAATCGAAATATCTGCGAGATCCGGATCACAATTTGTATCGATTAAACAAATCGTTGGAATTCCCAAAGTAATACATTCTCGAAGGGCCTTATATTCTTCTTGTTGATCAACGATGATTACAATATCAGGTAACTCTGTCATATATTTAATCCCACCCAGATATCTTTGCAAGTGAGATAATTGTCTCTTCAACATGGCTGCATCTCTCTTCGGAAGACGGGCGAGTCTCCCCGTCTTTTGTTCCACTCTCAAGTCCCTGAATTTTTGAAGTTTCCTTTTTGTAGTGGACCAATTCGTTAACATACCTCCAAGCCACTTTTTATTAACATAATGGGATCGAGCCCTTATTGCAGCCCGTGCTACTGAATCAGCTACTTTCCATTTTGTCCCAACAATTAAAAATTGTTTTCCTCTGCTTGCTGCATCAAAAACTAAATCACAGACCTCTGATAAAAAACGAGCAGTTCTAGTAAGATTTATAATATGAATGCCCTTCCGTTTTGCAGAGATATAAGGTGCCATTCTAGGATTCCATTTCCGAATCCCGTGACCCAAATGAACTCCCGCCTCCATCATCTCTTCCAAATTGATGTTCCAATATCTTCTTGTCATTTCTCCCCACACTTTCCCTTTTTTTATTTAATAAAGAGACGAGGTATCCTGAAATAAGTAATTGTTCCAACGGAACCTTCTTTTCTAAGGCGGATTGGCCATTGATACACAACCCAAACCACTAATTTCTTTCTATTTGTTATTATTTGAATTTCTTTATTTTATTACTAAATTAAATAACCATAACAAATACAGAGAAGATAAAAAGGATGAATCTCTTGTATTAAATCCCAGAAATCATTGTTGTTTTGGTCTATCGTGGAAATTCTTTGAAAGACAAGAATCAAATAATTCTCTATGGTAAAACAAAATATCTCTCATTTCTCCCTCGAATAGATTCTTTTTTTTTGTTTTCAAGGAAATGTTCTTTTGTTGATTTGAACGGTGTACGAATCCCTTGAATCCGGTACCGGCAGGTATCATCCCCCCCAGAACAACGTTTTCTTTTAGTCCTTTCAACCAATCGATCCGGCCCCGGAGAGCTGCTTTTGCTAAAACTCGAGCAGTTTCTTGAAAACTCGCTTCGGATATAAAACTTTGAGTATTTAGAGATGCTCTCGTTATTCCCAATAAGATAGCTCGATAGCAGATCGCTTCTTCCAAAGCGCGCCCCGTTCGTTCCGCCCGCAACAACCCAATTAGTTCTCCGGGCAAAAAAACATTAGACATTCCATCTTCTGAAACCAAGACTTTTGATGTTATTTGACGTACAATAAGTTCTATATGCCTATTATGGATCTGCACCCCCTGGGATCGATAAACCCTTTGGATCCTATTAACCAAAGAAATACGACTTTGCGCCATAGTTAGCTCAGCTCCAATCAAGAATCCCCAAGAATTCCCTAGAATTCTTGTTATATGTTCGTTCCAACCATCAATCCTACTTTCTAGATTCATGGATATTGAATCAATCGAACGAGCTTCTAAGACTTGTTCCACTTTTGGAAGACCTTGTGTTATATCACTAGACCTCGATTTTTCATATATAAATGTAACTAATATATCCCCTCCATAAATGATTTCCCCATAATGCCTTTGAACTCTTGTTCCTGGGGTGGCCAAATAAGGCTTAGCCGATCTTATTACTACAGAGTCAAATTGAACAATTAGAACTTGACCCGATTTTAAGTGCGGTTGGTGTTTGGCTATGCATGCATTTTCGCAAAGAAATTGTCCAAGACAAATTTTTGTGGATGTCTCTTCACAAAAATTGTAATGAAGAAAATACCAATTCAATTTTAATGGATTCAAAATGATGTTACTGCATGGATCGGGATTATAAATTCTCCCATTTTCATCCATTAAATAATATTTAAAATTAAGTACTTGAAAGGTTTGTTTTAAATTGTCAAGTTGTAAATAATTAGTTACCAAGGTCTGATTATGAGTTATTAAATAGTAAAATGAAAAAAAATTCGCAAATTGAAGGGCTGTTCCTAAGGGGCCCAATGAATTCCTAATTGGAATTAGGTGATCTTTTTTAATTGATTCTTTGTGATATTTTACACCGTTGAATGTGAATGGACCTATTCGAAAACAATTGGATGATGACAAAATTAGAAAAGGTTGACATTCCTTATTTTTACCCGACAACGTACGAACAGTTCCTTGATTTTGGTTAAATGATTTTTGAAGTTTTGTCTTTGAAAAAATGGAATAAAATGGATTCATATTGGTATGATATGGTCCATCATCATTAAAAAATAAGGGATCATTCCTTTTCCCCATATACGAAAAAGCGAATTTTGCTAAATCGATCCTTATAAAATCTCGAATCATACCATTTGTTCTTACTTCAACAAGGGAAGCCCCGGCCTCTTCGATAGAAGAACTTTTTTTGTCTTGGTTCCAATTCAATACTAAACAAGTACGAACTAATTGAATGTTTGTGTCAGAAATTTCCCGAGTGGCTTTGCCATTTCCATAAAAGATAT